CATATATTTGTAACTGCGTATACTTCTTATATAGATAAGATTAGAATATATGCACATATAGATAGATATTATCTACATAGCTATAGATAGATATTATCTACATAGCGACTCATTAAGGAACAAAAAATTTATTTACCTAGTGAATAGAGTATAGTTAATGAAAAGGTTTATTGATATTCGATTTGAAAAATATCAATATAATGAATTTTTTCACAAAACCGATTCGAATTGAATTCATCCTCATCATAACGAAATTCATTGTATTGAGTATTGATACATGTACCCACCAATTCAAATATTTTATCGAATCATTGAAAAATTGATTTCAATTTTCCTGTCCTTCAACCACTTCATTCTTTATTGGAAAAAAAGAATTTCAATAACTTGTTGATCTTTATCCTTCTACCCGATTCCCAAATTGATTTTCGTTTTTTTCCGGCTTAGGATGAGATAGAGATATACCTACCGAATCTTAACAATGAATAAAAGTGAAAGAAATGATATTTTAACTCCCGCCTTTTCTAGCAAACCAATTATTCTCTGAAAGGATCCTATCTTTCTTTCGCAATACTTATCCTTTTGTCCTTTTGGAATTATAGATTGGATTGGCGATTGGAATGAACAATTTCGAAATCTAATGATGAACCAAAAAATTCTATGGTATGGAATTTTGAAAAAATGGAAAGATCCTTCTGATCGAATCATATCATTCCAATCTATTATTGACAAAAAAAAAACTATGTTATACTATGAACATAGTATAATGGTGGTTGGGAAAGTGGGCCCCCATCGTCTAGTGGTCCAGGACACCTCTCTTTCAAGGAGGCAACGGGGATTCGACTTCCCCTGGGGGTAGGGTACTACGAAAGGAAGTTGATCATGGATTATCAAAAAAGACTCAAATTGATTCTTCCTGGGTCGATGCCCGAGCGGTTAATGGGGACGGACTGTAAATTCGTTGGCAATATGTCTACGCTGGTTCAAATCCAGCTCGGCCCAATAATTTTACGATCCACCATGAAATAATATAACCCATTTGTTGTTCTTCGGAAATGGCCTATGTGCTCGGATACAGAAGACAATCAAATATGACAAATCTCTAGCGCTTTTTTTTTGTACCATATTGTAGAATGAAATTGTATAATGAAATCTATATTTCATAAGTTCGAATCTTGCTGATGATCTAGATTCATATCAGGATCTGTAAGTCTAAAGTCTAAGGAAAGGGTTAAAGAAAAAGATAAAAGTAAATAAAAAAGAGTCTTTGTTTTTTATTGATTGATTCAGTTTTCAATTGATTTGGCAATAACGAACGGATTACTCGTAATCCGTGTCGATCTCCCTAAAAAAGTGCGTATTGATATTGATCAATATATATATATAAGTCCCGCCTCTGTCAGTTACAGCAAACGATTCTAATCTAAAATCGAAAAAAAAAGAAGGGGTTTGAATGAAATCATAAGAATATCTATGCTGTACGCCCTTTTCCCTGGGATTGTAGTTCAATTGGTCAGAGCACCGCCCTGTCAAGGCGGAAGTTGCGGGTTCGAGCCCCGTCAGTCCCGATGGATACAAATAAAAAAAAGACATCAATTCATTTCGTGTGTGAAAGGGAATAAAAAAAAAATAACAAACAAAATCTCATTCCTAACAGGGATCCATCTTTTTTTCTTTCTTTGTCGGAACCTTCATATTAAAGTTAAATAAAGTAAAAAAAAAAAGAATACGGAATTTTGGATTGCATTGGAAACAAAATCTTTGGAATTGGGTATGGATAAAAGATCTTCCTATGTTATACTATTCAATTCTCGACGATTAATCGATTTTATAGCTCAGATATTGTTATTCATAATATTGATCCCATTTGATATCATCAAGATGTAATTTATACCATTGAATTTACCGACAAAAGATTTATCATCTATATGGGATTAAATCCCGAGTTTTTTATTGGAAATAAAAGAGAAATAAAGCATAGAGATTATGGAAGTAAATATTCTTGCATTTATTGCTACTGCACTGTTCATTCTAGTTCCTACTGCCTTTTTACTTATAATTTATGTAAAAACAGTAAGTCAAAGTGACTAATTTTACTTAAACATGACTTCTTAATTCATGTCAATGCAATGAATGAAAAAAAAAAATTCCATTTTTGTTTTGTGGTCTTAAGGTTAAAATGAAATAATCGGACTAGAATCAACAGAATTCTATGAAATCCGTATAATATGGTAGAAATAAAATAGATTTCTTTCTACCATATTATTTATCTATTATTGTAGTGTAAAAAAGAGTTTGACTTTATAAAAAAATATGGATCAATTTACAATATGTATATTCATATATATTCTCTTATTCATATATAGAATCTCAATTACATTATATGTAATGTATATAGCATAGTATCCCCAATTTCTTCTTTGTTTCATCTATTTGATTTGTATTGGTTCAAATCAATCTGTAATAATCCAAAAGCAACTCTTATTTTTCCGATTCGAATTTATGGTATTACGATTAGATTTTAATACCAATCCCGGTATAAGAGAATCAAGTAATCTTTTTAGCATTTCCGATAAGTAATTGATTAAATAGTTGTTATTAAATAGTTAACAGATGATCCGAGGTTTCTATTAAAATGAAAAGTTTTTTTCCCTATTTCGAAAAGATTGGTGGTAAAACCCAACCTATTTTTAATATTTTAACCATGATTGCAAATGAAGTTCAATAAAGAAAGCATAAATCCAATTTCGAACCAAAAATAAAAAAAAAAAATAAATAAAACAAGCAAGTGGTAAGGTAAATACGTAATATGATATTCACCTAAAGCAAGGCCAACATCTTATTATGTGTAGTATCTCGTTAGACAACTCCTATGTCGATTTTTTGTTTCCTATCAAATTGTGTATCTGCTTTATAACAAATAACATAACTATACTATATATATTTATTTTATCTTTTTTTTTTTGAAAAAAAAAAAAGGAATGGTGTTAGATTAAGAAGAGGGGGTTCCGTGGTTCCTCATTTTCGATATATAACTTTGGTAAGAGCCAGTTCAAAGAGATCTTAGGAAGAATTCGGTTGGAATAGGAATAAATTTCCTACTTTTTTTTATCTCCTTGACACAAACATGGGAATAATTCAAATATTTGTTGTTTGATTGAAAGAGTATTTTGTATTTCTATATTATGCCTAGAATACATTACACCACTCGAATACAATAGAATTCCGATAATGAAGATATAATTGACTACTGAAATTCAAATTCAATAGTAAAAAAAAAAAATATCAGAACTCAGCTATAAAACAATTGATACAGTTTGATCCCTTAACTAAATTAAGTAGTACCATTAAAGTCCACTTCTTCCCCATACTACGAGAGAAAGGGAAAATGTAAAAACTACCATTAAAGCAGCCCAAGCAAGACTCACTATATCCATGTCAATTTTGTCTCCTATCTATATCAACCAATATGAAGGAATTATTTCAGTATTGTTCACTAATTCTTCGTGTTTTATTTTTTTTTGTATTGTATTAATCACAAATAATACTATAAACTATAATAATAGTGGAATCACTGGTACAGAGTCAAAAAGGGATTCTGTGCTAACACGATTAACGAAACAATCTAACAAATCCAATTATAACGTCTAACAAGTTCTTATCTGATTTCTAGTAGAATCGTAAAACATTACGGATAAACAAAATATTCGGAAACTTCCTTGGAAGTATTAAGGAGATTTTTGTTACTAACAGGTAACAATACAAAGACCTATGTTTTTCTTTCCCCTCATTTTATTTAAATGAATATATATATATATATACAATCAAGACTGATTACTTTGCATACTCTTTCTTATTTCTATTTGATCTAATCCTTACTGTCTCTCAATTCATTCTCGAAAACAATCAGAAGTATTCTATTAAACTCTTTCTTCGACTAGAGAGGTTACCGAAAATTAATTAAATTTATTATATTAAATAATAATTAAATTGAATAATAATAATATAAATTATAACTAAAAAAAAAAAGAAAGCCAAATTAGCTATTCAATCTAAATTTGGTATTAAATCTAACTAATATTGAATAACTGCCAGAACGTTCATATACTTTCATGAGTCTGTATGCAAGGTTTCTTTTGCCTCTTCCCCAACTAAAAATGGAATTAGATTCTCTCTGTCCGACCTATACATACTTATCCAATCTAATTCAAGACCCGGTCAGTAGACTAGATGGACACTATAGTAGTAATGGGGTGAAAGGACTATCATCTCAAGATTTATCGATTCCTTTTCACTACTAGAATCTTTCCTTGAATTCGTGACGCAAAGCTTTATTTTATAGAGCAACCCCCCATGCAAGTTTTCTATCAACAAAACGGAATAAGCTATTTCAATTCTCTTGTCAATCAGATCAGGCGACACCCGGATTTGAACTGGGGAAAAAGGATTTGCAGTCCCCCGCCTTACCGCTCGGCCATGCCGCCAAAATGAAAAAAAAAAAAAGCGTGGACTTTCAGCGACAAACGCAAAAATGGAAGGACAAAATGGAACCGTTAACTATAAATTCCTGAACAATTCTTGAATTGGAATTGAAAATATGGTTTTGTCTTTATGAGATAAGAGAATCCAATTTCATATAAAAATGAATTAATATTGCTCTTTATTGCTCTTTTTTATCGAAAAAAAAACTCCTCTTTTCCATTTCAATTATAACAGCAACTGTCAGTATATGTAAACCCTAGAATAACATAATTATTAATTGTTACACCGAAAATATCTAATCCGGGTATTTTATTTATATCCGTATTCCGTACGTATAGAATAGGTATTCTATAGATAATTTTTTAAAATATCTCTCGTCTCTGCGAATTCCTATTCTTTTTTTTTTTGAACAATTATGAAAAGGGGTTAAGTGCGAAAAAAAAAAGAATTATATATTGATATTGTTTCTGATTTTTAGATTAGGTCTTTATCGAGCAGAGCAAATCACGAATTTCTTTTTT